GATTTGAAAATGTCGTAAGAAATGAAAATTCACAATTTTTTTTTCATATATGTCAAAGTGATGGAAAAGAAAGAATATCTTTCACGTATCCACCCAGTTTATCGACTTTTCTTAAAATCATGGAAAAAAAATTGGATCTCTTCACAAGAGATCAAATCTCCTATAATGAGTTGTCTAATTCTTGGAGCTCCGCTAATAAAGAAAAAAGAAAGAAACTAAGCAATGAATTGTTGAAAAGGGCAAAAGTTCTAGATAAGGGATTTCCTCCTCTGGATGTATTCGAAAACCGAATTCGATTGTGTAATGATGAGACGAAAACAAAATACTTACCGAAAATATATGATCCTTTCTTGAATGGACGCTTTCGTGGACAAAGTCAAAAATGCTTTTCACCATCAATTAAAAATGAAACTTACGCAACAAATTACATTTTGATAAATAAGATTCATGGTATCCTTCTTTCTAATAATAGTAATTATCCAGAATTTGAACAGAAAATAGATCCATTTGATAGAAAATCATTATTAACTGAAATTGGTTTTTTTTTTAACTTAATCAGTCAATTTTCGGGAAAATCTGTATCAAGTTTGAATTTTGACGGACTTTCTTTATTTCCAGAACATGAACAAGTAAAAATGTATTCCGAAGAAAAAAAAAGAAAAAAAAAATTCTTATTCGACGCAATTAGAACTGATCTGAACGATCAAACAATTTTAAATAGAAATAAATGTATTGGAATAAACGAAATCCGTAAAAAAGTTCCTCGATGGCCATACAAATTAATCGACGAATTGGAGCAATTGATGGAAGGAACACAAAAGGAGGCTCAGATTCGTTCCAGACAAGCCGAACGTAGAGTTTCTTTTAGTACACATACTACAAAGTCACACTATAACAATGATAGTCATACTAGCAATTTTGATAATAGTGACAAAAAAAAAGAATTGGCTTTAGTCCATTATTTCCGCGAACCTGATTATTCCCGAGAAATAATCAGAGGATCTATACGCGCTCAAAGGCGTAAAACAGTGATTTGGAGTCTCTTTCGAAGAACTGGCCATTCCCCCCTTTTTGCGGACAGGACGGGGAAATCCTCGTTCTTTTCTTTTGATATTTTCAAATCAATGAAAACCTTTTTTTTGTCCAAAATGGGGATGCAAAAAGAGACAGAATTTGAATTTTCTGATTATACAGAGGAAGAGAGAAAAGCAAAAGAGAGAAAAGAAGAAAAAAGAAAAGCAAAAGAGAGAAAAGAAGAAGCAAAAGTGAGACAAGAAGAGCTGAAAAAAGACGACGAAGAAAAAAAAATGAGAGCAATAATAGAAACCTGGGATGGCTTTTTTTATGGATATGGTCAAATAGTTAGAAGTTTATATTTAATAACTCTATCGATTCTTAGAAAATATATTCTATTACCTTCATTGATAATAACTAAAAATATCGTTCGTATACTATTATTTCAAAATCCCGAATGGTCAGAAGATTTTGGGGATTGGAAAAAAGAATTGCATATTAGATGCACCTTTCATGGCGCTCCAGTATCCGATAAAGGATTGCCAAGAGAATGGGCAGATGAGGGTATTCAAATAATGATCTTATTTCCTTTTAGTCTGAAACCTTGGCACAGACAAAAGGTACGATCCACTGAAAAAAAAAAAAGATACACTGAAAAAAAAAGATACACTGAAAAAAAAAGATACACTGAAAAAAAAAAAAGATACACTGAAAAAAAAACCGTGATAAGTAGTCACTTTTGCTTTTTAACAGCTTCTGGAATACCAATCCAATCGCCGTTTTCTGATGAGATCCCGAATCCATTTCCACCATTTTTTGATTTTTTTGATCCCATTTTTAAAAAAATCAAAAAAATAATGAAAAAAAAATTGAAAAAGAGTTTTTTTCTAGTTCTAAAAGTTTTAAATAAAGGAAAAAAAGGGTCTCTAACCATCTTAAAAGAAAGAAGAAAATGGACCATCCAAAGTCTTCTTAAAAGTATTCTATTTAGATTCATAAAAATAGATGAAATAGATGAAATCGGTGAAAACAAAAAAGATTCAACAATCAGTAAGAATAATCCAATGATTTACGAATCACCCGTTCTAATTCAATCTATTAGTTGGACAAATTATTGTTCATTGACAGAAAAAAGGATAAAAGATCTTAATGTTAAAACAAAGACAATCATAAACGAAATAGAAAAAATGACAAAAGAAAAAGAAGGGGGGGTTATAACTTCAGAGAAAAATTTGAATTCGAACAAAACAACTTATGATGCTAAAAGATTAGAATTACAAAAAAATATTTTTCAAATATTACAAAGAAGAAATGTTCGATTAACCCGTAAATTGTATTCTTTTTTTCCATTTTTGATGGAAAGGGTATACATAGATATCTTTCTATCTATCATTAGTATTCCTAGGACCAAGGTACAACTTTTTCTTGAATCAACTAAAAAAATTATAAAAAAATCCATTTCCAATAAAAAAACAAATGCAGAAAGAATTGATAAAACAAATCAAAGTATAATTCCATTTATGTCGATTATACACAAATCTCGGAGGATTAGGAAGACGAATTCACCGAATTCTTATGACGTATCTTCTTTATCACAAGCATATGTATTTTTTAAATTATCACAAACCCAAGTTTTTAACTTAAATAAGTATAAGTTAAGATCTGTTTTTGAATCTCATGGAAGATCTTTTTTTCTTAAGAATGAAATAAAGAATTCTTTTTTTAGAATACAAGGAATATCTAATTCCAAATTAAGACATAAGAACCTTCCCGATTCTGTAATGAATCAATGGAAAAATTGGTTAAAGGTTCATCATCAATATGATTTACCTCAGAGCAGATGGTCTAGATTAGTACCACAAAACTGGAGAAATAGAATCCATGAACATCGTGTGGCTCAAAATAAAGATTTAACCGAATATGATTCATATGAAAAAACCCCATTAATTCTTTACAAAAAAGAACCGATAGACGTAAAAGACTTCTTAGAAAGAAATTTAAAAATAATATTCAAAAAATTTAAAAAACAAAATAAATATGATCTTTTGTCATATAAATTTCTTAATTATGCAGATAAGAAAGAATCATATATTCATGGATCACCATTCCAAGCAAACAAAAAGAAAGCTATTTCTTATACACGTACAAAAGAATTTTTTGATAGAGCAGATGCTATTATAGATATGGAAAAAAATCTGGATAGAAAGTATTTTGATTGGATGGTAATAAATAGAAAAATACCAAAGCCTTCCGTATCGAATTCGAGTTATTTGTACTTTTTGAAATTGAAGAGATTATATGATGCATATAAGAAGAATCCGTGGATCATGCCAATCAAATCCCTTTTTTTCCAGTTTTATGGAAATCAAAAAGCAGAATACGCGAGTCGAGTAGATCTTAACTCATCTTTCTCAAACCAAGAAAGAGATATTGAAAGATTAGACAACAAAAAGCGTGCTAAGAGTATAGAACGGGATTTCTTAGTAAGAAAGTATTTGGGTTTTCATTTAAACTATAGTACTCCCTTAGATGAAATAATGATGAATAATATCCAATTAAACTATCTCCTGGTTGGATTGCAAAAGACAAAAAAAATTATGATAGACTCTATTAAAAAGGGAGAACTAAATCTAGAGAGTTTGGTGATGTTTCCGAATCAGAAGGATTTCACTCTTAATAACGAATTGCTGGAAAAAGAAATGTTTTTTAGGGAACCAGTTCGTCTGCCTAGAAAAAACAATGAACACTTTTTGATGTATCAAACCATAAGCCTCTCGTTGAATCATAAGAATCTGCCTCAAATGTTTCAAAGAAACCCAGAAAAAAGTCGTAAAGACAAAAATCATTATGATTTGCTTGTTCCTGAAAATATTTTGTCCACTAGACGCCGTCGAGAATTGAGAATTCTACTTTGTTTCAATCCTAGGAATAGAAATAGTGTGGATAAAAACAAAATATTTTACAATGAGAATAAATTAAATTATAATGAGAATAAAATAAATAAGTGCTGTCAAGTTTTGGCTAAAAATAAAGATCTTGATAGAGAAAAAAAAAAACTAATGAATTTAAAATTCTTTCTTTGGCCAAATTATCGATTAGAAGATTTAGCTTGTATAAATCGCTATTGGTTTGATACCCATAATGGAAGCCGTTTCAGTATAATAAGGATACTTATGTATCCACGATTGAAAATTCGATAATCTACATTTTTCTTCTATTTATCGTAACATATCTCATATCATATCTGGTATGCGAAGACAAATATATATATATATATACAAATATATATATATATATTTTGTGAATCCATAAATATAGTTTTGATATCTATTTGAATTGGATTGCTTAATAATAATAGTTCATTTTATAATTAAATTGATTTGAAAAAAAAAAGAAATGAAGAATTCTAAATTTAGAATTCTTAAGTAAATTAAGATTTTTTTATATACAAAATTCAAAATTAGTGTCATTACTATTACTGATCAATAAAAATATCTATCAATAAAGAAGGGGGAGAGGAAAGGTTTCATTTCATTTTTTTATGATAAAAAATTCATTTATACCTGTTATTTCACAAAATAAAGAAGAAGAAAACACCGGATCAGTTGAATTTCAAGTATTCAATTTCACTAATAAGATACGAAAACTTACTTCACATTTTGAATTACACCCAAAAGACTATTTATCTCAAAGAGGTTTACGTAAAATTTTGGGAAAACGGAAACGACTACTGTCTTATTTGTCAAAGAAAAATAGAATACGTTATAAAAAATTAATAAATCAGTTGGATATTCGGGACTCACAAATTCGTTAATTTCAAGAGTCATTTTCAATTATTCGATTTATTAGATCTTGAATTTTGATGAACTTTTTTTTAACGATTCATGGAAGAATGAATCGAGGAAAAACCTATGAATGTCCCAGCTACAAGAAAAGATCTCATGATAGTCAATATGGGGCCTCACCACCCATCAATGCATGGTGTTCTTCGACTTATTGTTACTCTGGATGGTGAAGATGTTATTGATTGTGAACCAATATTGGGTTATTTACACAGAGGGATGGAAAAAATTGCGGAAAACCGAACAATTATACAATATCTGCCTTATGTAACACGTTGGGATTATTTAGCTACTATGTTCACAGAAGCAATAACCGTAAACGGACCGGAACAATTGGGAAATATTCAAGTACCTAAAAGAGCCAGCTATATCCGAGTAATTATGTTGGAGTTAAGTCGTATAGCTTCTCATCTACTATGGCTGGGACCTTTTATGGCAGATATTGGTGCACAAACCCCTTTCTTCTATATTTTTAGAGAAAGAGAATTAATATATGATCTATTTGAAGCTGCGACAGGTATGAGAATGATGCATAATTTTTTTCGTATCGGGGGAGTGGCGGCTGATCTACCTCATGGTTGGATAGATAAATGTTTTGATTTCTGCAATTATTTTTTAACAAGGGTTGTTGAATATCAAAAACTTATTACGCGAAATCCAATTTTTTTAGAACGTGTTGAGGGAGTAGGTGTTGTTGGTAGAGAGGAAGTAATAAATTGGGGTTTATCAGGACCGATGCTTCGGGCTTCCGGAATACAATGGGATCTACGTAAAGTTGATAATTATGAGTGTTACGAGGAATTTGATTGGGAAGTTCAATGGCAAAAAGAAGGAGATTCATTAGCTCGTTATTTAGTTCGAATTGGTGAAATGATGGAATCCATAAAAATTATTCAACAGGCTTTGGAAGGAATTCCCGGCGGGCCATATGAAAATTTAGAAATCCGCTGCTTTGATAGAGAAAAAGAGCCTGAATGGAATGATTTTGAATATCGATTCATTGGTAAAAAACCGTCTCCGGCTTTTGAATTGCCGAAACAAGAACTTTATGTAAGAGTTGAGGCCCCCAAGGGAGAATTAGGAATTTTTCTAATAGGGGATGAGAATGGTTTTCCTTGGAGATGGAAAATTCGTCCACCGGGTTTTATCAATTTGCAAATTCTTCCTCAATTAGTTAAAAGAATGAAATTGGCTGATATTATGACAATACTAGGTAGCATAGATATCATTATGGGAGAAATTGATCGTTGAAATGATAATTGATACAACGGAAGTCCAAGATATCAATTCTTTTTCCGGATTGGAATCTTTAAAAGAGGTATATGGAATTCTATGGGTACTTGTACCTATTTTGATTCTTGTATTGGGAATCACAATAAGTGTACTAGCAATTGTATGGTTAGAAAGAGAAATATCTGCAGGGATACAACAGCGTATTGGACCTGAATACGCCGGTCCTTTTGGAGTTCTTCAAGCTCTAGCAGACGGAACAAAACTACTTTTCAAAGAGAATCTTATTCCATCTAGGGGAGATATTCGTTTATTTAGTATCGGACCATCCATATCAGTCATATCAATTCTAATAAGCTATTCAGTAATTCCTTTTGGCTATAACTTTGTTTTATCTGATTTCAATATCGGTGTTTTTTTATGGATTGCTATTTCGAGTATTGCTCCCATTGGACTTCTTATGTCAGGATATGGATCAAATAATAAATATTCCTTTTTGGGTGGTCTACGAGCTGCTGCTCAATCGATTAGTTATGAAATACCATTAACTCTGTGTGTCTTATCAATATCTCTACGTGCGATTCGTTGAAACAGAAAAAGCTATTCGATGCTATTGCTATGCTCCTTTCTTTATAGGACTTTATAGGAAAGGGGTCGAATAAATTGAATAGATACCTTCATTATCTTTATTTTCTTTTTCACAATTCGGATTGAAGAACTAAATCAGATAGTTATATGAGTGAAATAAAACAGCTTTTATTGAATATAATTTAAGAATACTATATTACTTATAGTTAATAGAAAGTATGATGATTTGAAAAGGCAGTAAAAATATTGAGTCTCATTTTCTATGTATAAGAATTAAGTGAAATAAAATTATAAACAGAAGAGGCCGTTTAACCCAAGATTGGATAATTAGTCATCCTGTTTTGAAGCGGGTTCAAAAGACCAACCTTATTGATGTTAATACATCTATGATAATTCATACAAATGGTAACTAAAACTCAATAAGGGGGTTAATAAAAAAATGAGTGGATGGTTAGAAACACCAAGATACACAAAGGATTAGTAACGCATATTTTGTAAATTATCAAAAAGAGAATTTACGCATAATAGAAAAAGAATACTAATTGGGGCTTTAAGTTGGTAGAAAAAATCAAGCAGTACTCCCCACAACTCCGATCCAGAGTATGCTTCCACCCACTTATTAAAAAAATTACTATCAGGAACGAAAAAATCCTTTATTATTTTTTAAGTCCCTTTTTCATAACACAAAAAAGAAGAATAGGAACGAAAAAAACACAAGAAATCAAAAACGAAAAGGAGATCGCTTTTTCGTTTTTGATTTCTGATATCCATATTCATGGAGATAGAATTCATGTCATAATTAAGAAACTAATGTGTAATTCTTTTTCGTAATTGAAAACGACGAGGGTTATTGAAAATTATAAAAGAGTATTTTATTGAAGAATTCAGTTATTACTCAACAAATTCAAATTTTGATTTTTTAGGGGATGAGATCAATTCAGAAGTACCTTTTGTATCTTTTATTAAAATGGATTTCTCTTTCTTACCTATTTCATTAATTATTTATTAGAACAGACAGAATTGAATTAGTCTAATTCAGAACCGTCCGATCGATTTGAATCTTATCTGTCTTAGGGATATATCAAAAATAATCGGACCGGTCCTTAGATTTATTTAAGGCTTTCCAGGAGCCGTATGAGGTGAAAATCTCATGTACGGTTCTGTAATAGAGATGGGAACAGTAATGTTATCACCGACTAGGATTATCTAACAGTTTAAGTACAGTTGATATCGTTGATGCGCAATCAAAATATGGTTTTTGGGGATGGAATTTGTGGCGTCAACCTATGGGTTTCATCGTTTTTCTAATTTCTTCGCTAGCAGAATGTGAAAGATTACCTTTTGATTTACCAGAAGCGGAAGAAGAATTAGTAGCGGGTTATCAAACAGAATATTCAGGTATCAAATTTGGTTTATTTTACGTTGCTTCCTATTTAAACCTATTAATTTCTTCATTATTTGTAACAGTTCTTTACTTGGGCGGTTCGAATATCTCGATTCCGTACATATTCGTTTCTGATTTTTTTGAAATAAATAAAACATATGGAGTTTTTGGAACTACAATTGGTCTCTTTATTACATTAGCTAAAACTTATTTGTTCTTATTCATTTCTATCATAACAAGATGGGCTTTGCCTAGGCTAAGAATGGATCAATTATTAAATCTTGGATGGAAATTTCTTTTACCTATTTCTCTCGGTAATCTATTATTAACAACTTCGTCTCAACTGTTTTCACTGTAAAGATTGATCTTCTATATTCATAACTTGTCTCAAATAAGAGAAAGAAATAAAACAAAAATATTCATAGATATTTACGATATGTTCCTTATGGTAACTGGGTTCATGAATTATGGTCAACAAACAGTCCGAGCTGCAAGGTACATTGGTCAAAGTTTCATGATTATCTTATCTCACGCAAATCGTTTACCTGTAACTATTCAATATCCTTATGAAAAATTAATCACATCGGAACGTTTCCGCGGTCGAATCCATTTTGAATTTGATAAATGCATTGCTTGTGAAGTATGTGTTCGTGTATGTCCTATAGATTTACCCGTTGTTGATTGGAAACTGGAAACTGATATTCGAAAGAAACGATTGCTTAATTACAGTATTGATTTCGGAATCTGTATTTTTTGTGGTAACTGTATTGAGTATTGTCCAACAAATTGTTTATCAATGACTGAAGAATATGAACTTTCGACTTATGATCGTCACGAATTGAATTATAATCAAATTGCTTTGGGTCGTTTACCAATGTCAGTAATTGATGATTATACAATTCGAACAATTCAAATAAAAAAATAAAATTTTTTATAATTAAATACAATTCTTAAAAAAAAAAAAATCATATAAATCAAATCATATTCTATATAAAATATATATATAATAGAATAATAGAAATTAAATTAGGATAATATTATTCAAATTTAATTTTAAAAAATATTAAAAAAAATGAATAAATATTAGATATCAGATTAGAAATCTTCTATATTATAGAAATTCTAGATCTTCTATATTATAGAAATTCTAGATCTTCTATATTATAGAAATTCTAGAAATAGATTCTTAATTAAATAAATAGATTATTTAAATATTAAATAGTTATATATACTTTTGTTTTAGTATAGTTTCAAACTAATCTTTCGTATAAAGACTGGAATGACTTTGATCATATAACTGTACCTATATCAATTCAAACTCCGTAGGATTTTTTTTTCAATGCGAAGAGAAATTTAAGTATATAAAATTTTTTTCCTGGTCATATCAATAAGGTCATGAAATTTCGATTTCTTTGTCTTTTTTTTACATATAATGGATTTGCCTGAAACGCTACATGATTTTCTTTTAGTCTTTCTGGGATCGGGTCTTGTATTAGGAAGTCTAGGAGTAGTATTACTTACCAACCCAATTTTTTCTGCTTTTTCGTTGGGACTGGTTCTTGTTTGTATATCTTTATTCTATATTTTATCAAACTCCCATTTTGTAGCTGCATCACAGCTACTTATTTACGTGGGAGCTATAAACGTTTTAATCATATTTGCTGTGATGTTCATGAATAGTTCAGAATATTATCAAGATTTTCATCTTTGGACCGTTGGGGATGGAATTACTTTGATAGTTTGTACAAGTCTTTTTGTTTCACTAATAACTACTATTCCAGATACATCATGGTACGGAATTATTTGGACTACAAGACCAAATCAGATTATTGAGCAAGATTTGATAAGTACTAGTCAACAAATTGGAATTCATTTATCAACAGATTTTTTTCTTCCATTTGAACTCATTTCAATAATTCTTTTAGTTGCTTTGATAGGTGCAATTGTCGTAGCTCGACAGTAAGAAATCTTTTTCTATTTCGCAATATAATTAAATATTCCATTTTCTCACATTTATTTCTGTCGAATTTTATGTGAAGTGAAAGAGTTTTTATGTAGAAACTCCTTTTTTTATTGCCAATATATTCTTGTTCCAGACTTGTTATATTATTTAGTCAATCGAATCTGTTGAATTGTTGTTCATATTGAAATGAATCAAAATTGATAAGGAGTTGGTCAATGATGCTCGAACATGTACTTGTTTTGAGTGCCTATTTATTTTCTATTGGTATCTATGGATTGATCACGAGCCGAAATATGGTTAGAGCCCTTATGTGTCTTGAACTTATACTGAATGCAGTTAATATAAATCTCGTAACTTTTTCTGATTTTTTTGATAATCGCCAATTAAAAGGAAATATTTTTTCCATTTTTGTTATAGCTATTGCAGCCGCTGAAGCAGCTATCGGACTGGCTATTGTTTCCTCAATTTCTCGTAACAGAAAATCAACCCGTATCAATCAATCGAATTTGTTGAATAAATAGTATTAATCATAATTAATCATAAAAAGTAGAATTGAGAATAGTGTAATATTTATCAATTCAAATTAGCATGTATGCTACACAACTTATGATCATGTTTGCGTTTGCGAAATCATAATAAATCAAAGTATCCTGGTCCTCTTCTCTTCCTTCTTATAAATTTATCTAGACGTCTATTTTGATTAGCAAAATTCTGACAAATCATTGATTCATCTGGTGTATAAATATATGATTCATTTACGAGTTTACTAGATTGATAATTTTCATTTTTGATGTTCAAAAATTACTATAGATACAATGTCACATTCAGTAAAGATTTATGATACATGTATAGGATGTACTCAATGTGTTCGAGCCTGTCCCACAGATGTATTAGAAATGATACCTTGGGACGGATGTAAAGCTAAGCAAATAGCTTCTGCCCCAAGAACAGAGGACTGTGTTGGTTGTAAGAGGTGTGAGTCCGCCTGTCCGACGGATTTCTTAAGTGTTCGAGTTTATTTATGGCATGAAACAACTCGAAGTATGGGTCTAGCTTATTGATACGTTTCAAAAAACACCACACGAATACGTTTTTTACTGGCAAAAACCCGTGCTCAAAATAAAATATTTTCTATTTTATTTTGAGCACGGGTTTTTCGGGCCCAAGTGTATCTTATTTTTATCACGAATTCTTTTCCTTGGTTAACAATAGTTGTAGTTTTGCCAATAGCCGGGGGTTCCTTAATTTTCTTATTTCCTCATAGGGGAAATAAGGTAATTAGGTGGTATAGCATTTGTATATGCTTAATAGATCTCCTTCTAACAACCTATGCATTTTGTTATCATTTCCAATTGGATGATCCACTAATCCAACTGACGGAGAATTATAAATGGATCAATTTTTTTGATTTTTACTGGAGATTCGGAATAGATGGACTCTCTATAGGACCTATTTTACTGACGGGATTTATAACCACTTTAGCCACTTTAGCGGCTCAGCCGGTTACTCGAGAATACCAATTATTCCATTTCCTGATGTTAGCAATGTATAGCGGTCAAATAGGATTATTTTCTTCTCGAGACATTTTACTTTTTTTCATCATGTGGGAATTGGAATTAATTCCCGTTTATCTACTTTTATCCATGTGGGGGGGAAAGAAACGTTTGTATTCAGCTACAAAGTTTATTTTGTACACTGCGGGGAGTTCCGTTTTTTTATTAATGGGAATTCTGGGTATCGGTTTATATGGTTCTAATGAACCAACATTAAATTTGGAAACATTAACTAATCAATCGTATCCCGTGGCGCTGGAAATAATATTCTATATGGGATTTCTTATTGCTTTTGCTGTCAAATCGCCGATTATACCCTTACATACATGGTTACCAGATACCCACGGAGAGGCACATTACAGCACTTGTATGCTTTTAGCCGGAATCTTATTAAAAATGGGAGCGTATGGATTGGTTCGAATTAATATGGAAATTTTTTCCCACGCTCATTCTATATTTTGCCCCTGGTTAATGATATTAGGTTCTATTCAAATAATCTATGCCGCTTCAACATCTCTTGGTCAACGTAATTTAAAAAAAAGAATAGCTTATTCCTCGGTATCTCATATGGGTTTCCTAATTATAGGAATTGGTTCTATAAGCGATACTGGGCTCAACGGGGCCATTTTACAAATAATATCTCATGGATTTATTGGCGCTGCGCTTTTTTTCTTGGCAGGAACTAGTTATGATAGACTACGTCTTCTTTATCTTGACGAAATGGGCGGAATGGCTATCCCAATGCCAAAAATATTCACGATTTTTACTATCTTATCGATGGCTTCTCTTGCATTGCCAGGCATGAGCGGTTTTGTTGCAGAATTGATAGTTTTTTTTGGAATAATTACTAGTCAAAAATATCTTTTAATGATTAAAATACTAATTACTTTTGTAACAGCAATTGGAATGATATTAACTCCTATTTATTTATTATCTCTCTTACGGCAGATGTTCTATGGATACAAGTTTTTTAAGACACCAAACTCTTATTTTTTTGATTCTGGGCCGAGAGAATTATTTATTTCAATTTCTATCCTTATACCCGTAATAGGTATTGGTATTTATCCGGATTTCATTTTCTCATTCTCGGTTGACAAGGTTGAAGCTATTCTATCTAATTTTTGAGAGATAGTTTTCGTAAATGAAAAAAACCAATAAATCAAAAATAGAAAGAAACCCTTTGTACAATGAAAAAAAAAGATTTTTCCGTTAGATTCACTTAAAAAAAAGAATTTGAATTGTAATCGAATATGTTTGTTGTTTGTGAGAACCCTTTGAATCATTACATTACTTGATTCAAAGGGTTCTCGACGATTTATGGGAAGTTTATATATATGCTTTCTATATTTTTATTTTTCAAGTTCTTTACTCATTTTCATTCAATTAGATGTAAATGAACCATAACTATGTAGTCCTATTCCTAATAGATTGATCCCCAAATAACATATCCAAATTATAAGAAATCCTATAGAGGCCACTATGGAAGAATTTACACCTTCCAATTTTTTATTTTTTCTAGTATGTAAATAAATCGCGAATATGGTCCAAGTAATAAAGGCCCAAGTTTCCTTTGGATCCCAATTCCAATATGATCCCCATGCCTCGTTAGCCCATACTGCTCCTGAAAGAATACCTATCGTTAAAAAGAGAAAACCTAGACTAATAATACGATAACCCCAACGATCCAATTGTTGAATAAATTGAGACCTGTAATAATTTCTAGAAGAAGAAAAAGAAGTTTTTCGTAAAACATTGTTTCTTTCATTCATATTCATGTATTTTATTTCAGCAAAATCAAACGATTTATTTAAAGAATCCAAATTCTTGCTTTTACCAAGAATTTGGATGACTTCTTGAAACGTAATGACTAAAATAGCTACCGATAATAATGATCCACATAAAAGAGCTGCATAGCCCAATATCATCATACTTACGTGCATCATTAGCCAATGGGATTGTAGAGCGGGTACTAATATTACGGATTGATGCATTTTGGTTAAAAGACCCGAAGTAGCAAAGCCTTGGGTAAAAATAACACTTGGTGCGATTATTGTACTTAAAAGGTTTTTATCCTTTTTAAAAAACGAAACCATATGAAAAATGGAAAAACCCCATGAAAGAAAGATTAATGATTCATATAAATCACTAAATGGTAAATGGCCCGAAAAAAACCAACGAGTAATTAACAATCCCGTTACACAGATAAAAGTTATTATCATGGCTTTTTTGGACAAATCATATAATCCTACGATTTCATTGACTAATAAGGTTATCAAATGAATTGAAATCACAATTGATATGACCGAAAACGATATATGAGTTAATATATGCTCTAAAGTTGAAAATATCATATATATAATGAAATGAAAATAAATATCTATAATGAAAAAAACAAAAAAAGGTATGAATACTAGGAATAGAAATCGGGAATTGAATTCATTATAGGACTTCTTATTTAAGAATATAGGATAGGATGCCATGCCGCCACTCGGACTCGAACCGAGATGCTCTAGCACTGCTTCCTAAGAGCAGCGTGTCTACCAATTTCACCATAGCGGCTTACTCGAAATCATAATAACCGATTCATTAGTCAATCGTCGATATTGAAACAATTAATTAAAGTGCAATATTTCTTTAGTACATTTATTTACTAGACATTAAAGAATTGAAATAATTCTATTATAATTCTCTATAAAGTTCTCTATAAAGATTTATTATAATTATAATAAATCAATTTAATAAATCAAATTTCAATTTGGATTTTTTCTAATATAGAAATAAAATATATAAATTAATTAATATAGAATTAGAATAAATTTATATTAACTATACTTATAGTTAATATAAATTTATTCTAATTTATTATTTCTTATTAATTAATATAAAAATAAGAAAATAGAACGCTTCGGTTTCAATACGAAGTAGTTGTTTATGACTCCGTTTTTAGTTATTTCATTTTCTGACTCTAAAGAAATGCATTTCCATTTTTTCAATGAAAGAAAAATAGTTAATTTATATATCTAATATCTAAAATTTACCACTACATTGAAAAAATTTTAGATTCTATATATTTCGAATATATTCTATAGAATATATTCGAAATATATATTCCATATTCTATATTAGTATAAAATTAGTATTAAAGAATACTCTTTGAATCGAGCTAATTCAGATTATTATTTTTTGTTACAAAAAAAACTTTTTGAGTTCCCTGTAAAAATAGATTCGGCTAATGAAAGGGCTTTCAATGCTGTCCAATATCCCTTTTTTTTCCAAAAATTCTTCCGAATGCGTTTTTTTGATATAGAAGTGCGCTTTTTTGGAACTGCCATCCAACTAGGATAGTTTTTTTATTGCTATAGTTCGATGTGAAAGACATTTCTTCTGTAAATGAAAACAAATTCTTCTTTAATTAGCTATATGTCTTATCTATCTGAATTCCCTCTTTATTTTTGTTTTCTATCTAAAGTAAAACATTGAATAGTAGAAACCTTTTCCAAATATTTCCAAACATAGATATAGATCTCTTTTTATTGTAATGTAAAATAATCAATTAGTTCATTTTTGAACTAATGTTTCTGAATAATAAAAAAAAGTATTATTTTATTGGGTCATGTCATATGAATTGTTTTTTCTGATTCATATCAAAATAAACGAATGTTCTTAGTTTTGGTGTAATTATTTATCCTCACTCTATAGATAAAAATATTTATTTTACAAATTTCGTTTTTATTTTTTATTCTTTATTAATAGTAACTGATTATTTCTTAATAAATAAATTTTTACTAACATAGTAATTCTAAATAGTAATAAATATTACTAAAAAAGAATATTACTAAAAATAAGAATAATTTTTTTCACTAAAAATTTTGTTTCAGAATAATTAAGAATATGAAATTCTATTTATATATCCACTTTTTTATTAACCGAACCCTTTACAAAAGAGATAAAACAAACGAATAAGAAACAAAATTCATTAAAAATAAAAATCTTTTTTATTCTTTATTTTTTTTTGTATGGAATATACACATCAATCTTCATGGATCATACCTTTCACCCCGCTTCCAGTTCCTATGTTAATAGGGGTAGGACTTCTACTTTTTCCCACGGCAACAAAAAATCTTCGCCGTATGTGGGCTTTTCCTAGTATTTTATTGTTAACGATAGTTATGGTTTTTTCAATCGATCTGTCTATTCATCAAATCAAGAACAGTTCCATCTATCAATATGTATGGTCTTGGACTATAAATAATGATCTTTCTTTAGAGTTTGGCTACTTGATCGATTCACTTACTTCTATTATGTCAATATTAATCACTACTGTTGGTATTCTGGTTCTTATTTATAGTGATAATTATATGTCTCATGATCAAGGATATTTGAGATTTTTTACTTATATGAGTTTTTTTAATACTTCAATGTTGGGATTAGTTACTAGTTCAAATTTGATACAAGTTTATATTTTTTGGGAATTGGTTGGGATGTGTTCTTATCTATTAATAGGTTTTTGGTTCACACGTCCTATTGCGGCAAATGCTTGTCAAAAAGCGTTTGTAACTAATCGTGTAGGGGATTTTGGTTTATTATTAGGAATTTTAGGTCTTTATTGGATAACGGGTAGTTTGGAATTTCGGGATTTATTTCAAATATTCAATAACTTGATTTATAAGAATGAGGTTAATATTTTTTTTGTTACTTTGTGCGCCCTCTTGTTATTTTGCGGCTCAGTTGCGAAATCTGCCCAATTCCCTCTTCATGTATGGTTACCAGATGCTATGGAAGGGCCTACTCCTATTTCCGCTCTTATACATGCTGCTACTATGGTAGCAGCAGGAATTTTTCTTGTAGCTCGACTTCTTCCTCTTTTCATAGTTATACCCTCTATAATGAATGGAATAGCTTTGATAGGTATAATAACAGTAGTATTAGGAGCTACTTTAGCTATTGCTCAAAAAGATATTAAGAAAAATTTGGCCTATTCTACAATGTCTCAATTGGGTTATATGATGTTAGCTTTAGGTATGGGCTCTTATCGAGCTGCTTTATTTCATTTGATTACTCATGCTTATTCAAAAGCATTGTTGTTTTTAGGGTCTGGATCCATTATTCATTCAATGGAAGCAATTGTTGGATACTCTCCAGATAAAAGTCAAAATATGGTTCTTATGGGCGGTTTAACAAAACATGCGCCAATTACAAAAACTGCTTTTTTAATGGGTACACTTTCTCTTTGTGGTATTCCACCTTTTGCCTGTTTTTGGTCCAAGGATGAGATTCTTAATGATAGTTGGTTGTATTCACCAATTTTCGCAATAATAGCTTGTTCCACAGCAGGATTAACTGCATTTTATATGTTTCGAATCTATTTACTTGTTTTTGAAGGATATTTAAACGTCCATTTTCAAAATTTCAATGGAAAGAAAAATAGTTCATTCTATTCAATATCTTTATGGGGCAAAGAAGGAAAAAAAAAATTAAAAACGAAAATTCATTTATTAGCTTTATTAACAATGAATAATAATGAAAGGACTTCTTTTTTTCGGAAGACGACATATTCACATCGAATAAATCGAAATGTCAAAAGCATAACACGTCTTTTTATTGATAGTACCTATTTTGGTACTAAAAACATTCCTTGTTTTTATCCTCATGAATCAGACAATACTATGCTATTTTCTATGCTTGTATTAGTACTATTGACTTTCTTCGTTGGGGCCATTGGAATTTCTTTCAGCCAAGAAGGAATAGATTTGGATATATTATCCAAATTGTTAATTCCGTCTATAGACCTTTTACATCAAAATTCAAAGAATTCTGTGGATTGGTATGAATTTTTTACAAATGCAACTTTTTCGGTGAGTATAGCTTTTTTCGGAATATTTACAGCGTCTTTTTTCTATAAACCTGTTTTTTCTTCTTTACAAAATTTGAACTTATTAAATTTATTTGAAAAGAGTGTTCCTAAAAAAATTATTGCTGATAAAATAATCAATGTCATATATGATTGGTCATATAATCGTGGTTATATAGATGCTTTTTTTGAAGTATCTTTAATTGCGAGTGTAAGAAAGTTAGCTAAATTAAATTATTTTTTTGATAGACAAGTAATTGATGGAATTCCAAATGGAGTTGGTATTTCAAGTTTTTTGATGGGGGAGGCTATTAAATATGTGGGAGGTGGACGAATTTCTTCGTATATTTTCTTTTTTGTATTAATCTTTTTACTAATTTGTTATTATATATTTATATAATGTACTATTAAACCTAAATTGGAGTTATCCGCTAAGAATTATGGTAGAGCAGTTTATGAATGTCTCATCTGAAAAGCTTCCTTGACCAATTGGATAGATCAAGAAAACAGCGGTAGCTGCTGCAACAGTAGTTAGAAATTCTTTTATCTTTTTCCCTTTTGTTTTATTTTAATAGATTAAATTAGAATTTGAAATTATCTTGTCTTTTTTTTCTTATCTAGATTAAATAAGATTTA